CCAAAGCTAGGCAGATAGATAGACTCCTTTCCCGCTGGCAGCTAAGGGAGAGTAAGAAAATCAAATGATTGTTTTTTAATCAGCGCCTCCTTTTCTTTTGGGTATGCAGGTACTACGAGTCCTCTCACTACCAACCAGCAGACATCATCTGGCTGGTCTTGCCGGTATCAACAACAAGAAAAAAACAACCAAACGGAAACAGCAATTAACTATGGCTCTTGGCCCAGACAACGTCCTAGGCGTCGGGGAGATCGGAGCAACAAGGAACGCCTAGACGACGTTTTTATTCCTGGGCTGCAGTAAGCAGATCGAGAGGTCGTTCCGCCCCTTGTCCCCGAATATGGGTAATATGTTCTCAAAAATTCTTGCTTCAATCTGACCTAGCTGGCGAGCGATCCCAGTTCGCGGCAGAGAACAAGACAGCAAGCGAGCGTACCTTTGTTCGCTTCTTCTCCACCAAGCACGGAAGTTTAAGGATAACTGTAGGTCGGTGGCTACCTAAGGAAACTCCGATTCGATCCGCCCCCCAGCTGGGAGGCATCTACCTCATCCCGATCACAAGGAGAGGTTCACCATGATGGGGTACTTTTTTTTCCCTTCCGGAAAGAATTAAATGCATAGGGGACCATCCTTTTGTTGTGTTGCGGCATGCTCCTAAGATTTACGGATTAGCAGGGGGCCTCAGGCCCTACTTAGTTGACTGACAATGACAAAGGCTTGCGAAACTGAGTAGGGCCTTTTGAATTGAATCTTAAGTAGTCTATCAGCGGTGCAAAGCGGCTTTGTGCCCCTTTTCAGTAGGGGAGCGAAAGGTTAGACCTTAGAAAGTCGGCGAACAGCGGTTCTTCTATGTAGGTATGGCCTTCCCCCTTGACTCTCCTAACGTCGAGCTAAGTGACTTCGTAACCTTTGCGTAGCGTAGTAGAATGAAGGCTACACACTGACGCTCTCTTATCTATTAGCCTAAGCGTCTTCGCTAACTCGCTCGCCTACTATACCCTACTATACAATACATTAGTAGGCTAACCCTTAGGTCCTTAGTAGCGTTGACAAAGAAGAACAGCCGGTTAAAAGACAGTGAATCTTTAGATAAATATTTTTATAAAAGATTCTATAATAATGAATAATTTCTTTTTATATAGGCCAGCTTGACAAGCTACCCTTCCTCTTGATCTTAGGTGCGAAGAGAAATATCTCTTTTTTATGACTTCCACTTATCTATCGATCCCGGCCCGGAAAAGTGACGACCAGGGCCCTATTTTTGAATGAAATAAAGGCTTTATGAGCCCTAGCCCTGTAAGCCCACACCTGTGTAGAGTAGATCGTTCAACACCTGCGGCACAAACCCATTTTTGACCTATTGGTCCTAGTATCATAGGCGACCGAACGGCCGCCCCCTAATTACTAGACCAACCTGCTGTAATAATTCCATAAACACCTAACGAAGATATGGCAAACAAATAAAGTAGCCCTATGTTCGAATCTGACAATACCATACCATAATCAAAAGGTACAACGGCCCGAGCGACCAGACTTAACATAAATGTAGCCACTGGAGCCATTCTAAAAAGGGAGAAATTAGCACTACTTGGTGAAATAGGTTCTTTTAGAATCAATTTCAAACCATCTGCTAGAGGTTGTAACAATCCGAACGATCCCACTACATCAGGACCCTTTCGACGTTGCACAAAAGCCATTACTTTACGTTCAGCTAGCACTAAAAAGGCTACTCCTAGTAGAAGTGGTAGAATTATTCCAAGTATTTCAGCTGGAACTGCTATGTACGTTTTCGATTTTCTATTCACTCATGATCTGGCCTGGTCGACCCAATCATGATATTGAAGGATGGGACCTTTTCTCGAAAAACCCTGTATCTCGACATACGGGCATTCTTTTCGATCTTTTACCTTATAGTAATAGTACACTTAACACCAACCCAATCTTTTAAAAAGGGCTGATAAGAAACTCCTATACCAGTGATACATTGACTATAACTCTAAAGGGTACCACAATGTGAGATGTACTAAGGCGGAAAGCAACCCCGCTTATAGCGTTCGTGACCAATCCCCATTGGTCACTTCACTCGTCTAGAAGACAGATAAGAGTTAGAGCTTTAGTAGTATACCAGGGACATTTTACTTTTAATTTCCGTGACTGAGACACTGACTAAGAAGACATGGACTTGATTATACTCTAACGGCTCACACATAGGGTACTTTTATACGTTACCACCAGTTGCCACATTTGCTTATGAAACAAGAACAGCTTCCCCTCTGAAACTGAAGAAAATTAATGAGGTTCTCAATTACGTTGAGAACAACCGGGATTCCCTTTTAAATTCAGGTCAAAGCCTCGTCCACGAGTTCACTGTCAAGGTCAACGATTGGGAGAGGGAGCAAGGGCGCCGCCCTTATTAAACTAAACAATGTGAGGTACAGACGCCGGACGGGCAGACCTCTAATCGTTGGATCCGGTAAACAGGGTAGCCCCGGCTTGGGGCTGGATTGAATCCTTTCTATTTTATCATGCGCTCTTTTGCAATGAAGATGAAGAAGGCTGGAGGACGCTTTCCCAGCAAGAATGATTAGAAAGGAAAAAAGGAAGATATTTATATACGTATTTATATACGTAAGCCCTCACATTATAAGACTGAAGGAAAGACTCCTGCTTCAAGTGCCAAGAAAAGAGTATAGCGGGAGGTTCTTATGAGTTAAGCTTCTTTGGATCAATCGATAGTGTGCTTATCGCTCTACTTCGCTTTATTCTCATGCTAGTGGACCTCGTCGCTCAGCTTTAGGCCGCTTCATTTCAGAAGTGAGCATGAAGTCCGAATTTAATAGATACTGAGAAAGCGTCTTTCGTGATGAAAGTAGGGATTCAGGATTGAGAAAGAAATCAGCAATGCGCAGCTGGAGCTTCATCTATTATAGGAGGCGTAGGGTAGGCTCTTTGGATAGATTGACTGGCTTAAGCCGATGAACCCCGTTCCCTCGTGCTTCCATTAATGACAGATACATCAGTAGAGGTCGGCCAAGCATGATCAAAGCAAAACTAAAACCTTTTCAACAGCTGCCTCAGGAAAGGCAGAAACTGGATCACTAGAATGCGATGGAATAAAACTACCACATGGATTATTAACCCAGCAGTAGCTTACTTAGGAAATTAATTCTTCGCAAGAAGAAGGAAGAGGTTAGTGTTAGTATGGAACTGACCTAGCTTAGGCTAGGCCCTTGATCCATCTAGATGTTGTTTCTTGGGTATAACTCTTGCTAGATCCCTTCCTTACCCTAAGTGTCTCTTTACGCTATCCCCCAGTCTGGGGGCTTAATTTACATTGCCGGATAGCTCATTATTTGTCTTTCTTGTTTTTCCCTTTTGTAACCTAGCTTGAAAAGGAATTTTATCACATGCTTGCGCGCCTAAGTAAATTTCTCTTGCTTGCTTAGCTTACTTAAAGGTAACACTAGGATTGGAGAATGGAGAAGAGCCCAGAAAAAAAGAAAGCTACGAGCTCGAAGGGACCCTGGAGATCGGATTCTTACTTTTGCTTTTTAATGGAAGGCAGAAGGACTGTAACCTTCCTTATCTTTTGGTATGGGTTGACTCTAGAACTAAAACTATATTGATAGGCTAGCTTGCCTAATAAACTTATGAAAAGTTATTTTATAACTCGAAGGCAAAGAATTGCCCCCATATTACAAAATACCCATAGATCAACATAGAGTCCCTATTCGCTATGATAATGATATCATCCTTGCCTGGTCTGGTCCTGCTTCCGCTTGAAAACTGGAAAAGACATTAGGAATAGAAGAAGAAGAGCGAGAAGCAATAGAACTACAGATTACACTTGCTTTATAGGGACACTATCCTAAGCCAGCTTTCACACTATAAGCTTCAAAGAAAGAAAACTTGATCTCTAAGTTAAGGCTTTATCACAGTAGGGATTGCATTTGTCATTGAACTCTTACCTATTATATTCTATCTATTTTACTATCCTCATCAGAAAAAAAAGCAATCTAATAACGGTACGGTCATGCGATCCTTGTTGTTAAGCGAAGGTGGAGAGGTAGGGGGCGGGCTTTGCTTTAGTGTGATTGACGAAGGCTAGGCTAGTAATATAATACCCAAAAGAAATGAAAAGAGATCGGGGTCGATAGTTGGCAAGGAACTTGATCCCCCCAAAACAAAAAAGGGGCAGGTCGAACTCTAATTCTGGAAATAAAATAAGTCGGGGCCCTTTTAGAGGCAACAGTTGACTTCCCCTTTTTGTGGTCCCTCGAATATTCTACAGTCTTGTTACCTTCCACAGAATTCGCAAGAAGCCCCAATAGCCTATCCTCTTTCTAGCTTGAGGATGTAAAAGTCGAGTCGTTCTTGTCCGTTCTGTCTGCTCACCCCTTCTTCCATTCCGAAAGTCAGTGCCCGCTCGGTACAAGTATTCCACTCGCACCTCTTAAGTAAGGTGACAGTAACTCTGTCCCTCTCACGTCCCTGTATTGATACTAAGTAGCATCCTAGCTTCCGGAGGGCATAATCATTCTTTACGCTCACTGGAATCTCGCTTGGAATAGAAACAAACCTATCGCGAATAGGAGAGGGAGCCCCAGCCAAAACCCTCTCAATAAAGCCCTTGCTTGCTCCTTCACCTTCAGCCTTGGAGCACCGCTTGATTGATGAGAATGCCACCACCTTGCAACTAAGAGATGGGTAAAGTCATTATGTGAAGAGAGAGGGCTACTCTACCACGGAGTCTCTCACCCAAGAGTGGCATTAGTTGCCCCAAAGGAAGTAGCTGGAGTCCCTACTTCAGTTCTTAGGTGACCTAATTACCTACATCTGCCGGCGCTAAAAGGGAGATCGTCCTGAGAGTCGTTCCAAGGCCTGTGGATCTGGTCCCGGGTTCAACCATACTGCGAATTCTCAAATGTTGGGTAAAGAGGAGCGCCCCACGTCGCTCTCACCATCTTCTTTGTTCTCTTAGCGCGCTTCACTTTATCTAAACTAAAAAGGGGTGCGTACGATATAACAAAGGGAGTCCCGGTGAAATTCAATGATTGTAATTTCACTTAGTTGCTCCCACAGATAGAAGAACCCCATGGGATGCCAGACGATGGGTATTATATTTATAATTTATCCTAGGAGAACAGGTTGGGTTACCGTAGAGACAAGATAGGATAACCGTAGAAATGGTGGGGGGCCCTCCCCGCCGCTCCCCCTTTCCCCAGCCTTCCATATCCTTGATGTCAAGACTGGAGCCTCTTTTCTTAATGCAAAGGCTAAGCATCAAGAAAATACTATCTTCTTCGAACAATCAACTTTGATAAGGATATATAGCATTATTTAAGGAAATATAGATTAGGATCGTTGAAATATGAGCTTGTAATATAGCTAGTTCCGCTTGTCAATGAATTCTTGGTGTAATACGTAAATTCTTGGTGTCAGAGTTGTTCACTGATCAGTCTCATCCGCGCCGCAGAGGGACTTTTTCTAGCAGCCTCAGAAAGTCCGGAGATCGACTTCTTTTGGTCCTAAGGCCGTCAAGGATCCTTAGGAGATTCTCCAAAGAATCCTCCCCTGTTACCGTGCGGGGGTTTTCCAGTGCGAGCGCACCTCGTCCGGCCCAATCGCCGCTGGGGTTCAGGACCGCCATGATCTGACAGATCGCTACCTTTACCTGGAACAGGTCTTGGGCGTCAATCTGCGCCATGCTAATATCGTGGTCCGAGGGATGGGGGACTCTCCCCAACAGACGCCGCTGGATCGATTCCACGCTATCTCCTCCGAAAAAATAATTGCGGGGAAAGGGGTAAGGGGCAGGGGCTTCTGCAGCTGGCGCCTGAGGCTGGTTAACTGACGAGACAGTGCCCTCGCTGCCCCCTTCTGACGCCTGAGGCTGGTTAACTGACGAGACGGTGCCCTCGCTGCCCCCTTCTGACGATCCCAGGATCTCCCCAGAGCTGCTCCCGAGAATGGATGTCCATCCGGGGCTGGCGCTGGCATGTTCTCCCCCAACGGAAAGGCTAGTAGTGGCCCAACTACGAGGTACATCAGCAGATGTTACAATAATACGTAGATGAGTTTTGGCTGGTACAACCACTCTATTGTCCACTTCTAATAAACGTGATTGACCCAATTCTAGATCATCTTCCGGAATCGTATAACTGTCAAAAGTGAGTGACTGTTCATCGGAACTGTTATAGTCTGAATACTCATAAGTCCGATACCATTGATGTCCAATAGCTTTGATAGTCATGGCTGGATCTACTACTACCTCGTCCATTGAGTATAAAAGAGCAAATGATGGTATAGCAATGAACATCGGGATGATACTAGGAAATATGGTCCGAAGAATCTCGATAGTAGTTCCATGAACAATTCTTTGCGGGATTGGGTTTTTTTTATAGTTGAAATGCCACAAAGCGCGAACCAAGATCCGTGATACGAAAACCAAAATCAGAATCAGGAAGAAAAAGATATCGTGATGTAAGTCTATTATTCCTTGCATCATAGGTGTTGCTGCGTCTTGAAATCCTAATTGCAATGGGTCCGCTGCATCAGAAAGAGCGCAGGGGAATTGAAGAAGATCAATCGGAAGAAGGACTAAGCAAAGGATAATTAGTAGGGCAAATTCGCGCATCCTGCGAAGAAAATCTTGGGTATACTTCTCCATATTATTTCTTTATAAACAATGATTCCCCCCGGACTCTCTTTCTGTCCGGAGTCTTAAAGAATGAATTCTATTGAGTTGTGGTTGTTGACCAACAAATTATGCATGGGACTAGCTGCTTTGACTTGCTAGAGACTAGCCTGGGGAAAGACGCTCTGCTATAAAGCTCCTCCGACTCGTCAGTGGATCATATTCGAATTCTACTAAATTTGTCATAGAATGGAGTTCGTTTCCTTCCTTATCAGAAAGGGGCCCCTTCATCGGGTTGGCCCATCAGAATTTGTTGAAACTCTTTCCTTTGGCCTTCCTCCCCCGCAGCTCTTACAGAGAATTCACTAAATTCTCAAGGAGTTTGTTGCTGGAAACAAGGTGATTTTCCCATGCTTCACAGAAATCATTGAAAATGTCGGACCCGACCTTCATCAGCCCGAGGCGTACGGCCTCGTATTTGTCAGAAGTGAAATCGATAAGGAAAATTTCGACGAAATTTCTCACGTCGTCCGGCTGCGGCGAATAACCCACCGATTCTAAGGCGAACGTCGCAGTGCGTATTATTCCGTTCTCCAGGCGGATAAACCGCGCTACCGCTTCTTGTTCCTCCAATGAGAGGCTTCCCACAAGAGGAAACAAGGGCGTGTAGCGCTCCCCTCGGATTTCCGCAGTGGGGCTGGTCTCCGAGAGGGGAGGTAGATTCAAGTCATAGTCCTGCGGGGGGGCATTATTCAAGTCGGGGAGGTTATTCATTGGTGCGGGTGCCCCCTGTCCCAATGCCATAGGGATCTCATGGTTTTCCATAAGCAAACTTATAGTTGAAACTAGATCCACATGAGGTG